TCTAGATTAACCAGAGTCATTGAAGTCTCATTTGTTTTATGGATAGGATAACAACCAATTTAACCTTTCGAATATGTATATGTATATGTGTATGAGGTATTAACTTTCTTTTTGAACGAGAGAGAAAAAAAGAAGAGAAAATAGAATTTATTTTTGTTACATACTTTGTATAATAAACTCTTTACCCATCTATAAAATAGATGGGGTATTTCTCTAAAGTAAAGACCGAACGTATGTAATATGATCTAGACTATTAATGCATATGTATGTCGATTCATATCAATTAATTTGTAGAAAAGAGACTCGTACAAATTAATCATGTGCCAGGAACCAGATTTGAACTGGTGACACGAGGATTTTCAGTCCTCTGCTCTACCAGCTGAGCTATCCCGACCATTCCAGATACCGCATTCTCAGTTTACTAGATAACTTGGGTCTATGTCAATTCAAGGGGTATTACAAAGTCTTATCCAGGTGCTAGAATTTCTTGGATCTTCAAAAAAAGGAAGACTTTGTAAGTTTCAGTATGAATAATGATATCGACCGTGACTCGTTCAAATGGGGAGTCTTTGGTCAAAGATGTTCATTTGTACATGTATCATATATCACAAGACTTGTCATAAGATAAAAATTTTTCACCCAGATCCATTTGTAAAAGAGTAGGGTGAATGAGAAAGATAACGAATTTTGAACTACTAACAAAAAAAAGATAAGATAAATAGTTAAGGAGTCAAATGGGCTTTTTTGGGGATAGAGGGACTTGAACCCTCACGATTTTTAAAGTCAACGGATTTTCCTCTTACTATAAATTTCATTGTTGCCGGTATTGACATGTAGAATGGGACTCTATCTTTATTCTCGTCCGATTTATTAGTTCTTCAAAAGAACTATCAGACTGTGGGGTGAATGCTTTGATCGATGCATATTCCATTCTTTCTTCAATATGGAATCGATTCACAACAAATTTTTCCGTTTTTTATATAAAAAATACAGATTCAGGTCGTTATTAATAATTTGATAGAGTATTTCAGTACGTATATGTATGTATATACGTATATCCTTCATCTTTTCGGAAGTTTCAATGGAAGGATTCCTCTACCAATGCAACACAGTCAACTCCATTTGTTAGAACAGCTTCCATTGAGTCTCTGCACCTATCCTTTTTCACCTTCTGAACCTTTGTTTGTTTTTGGAAAACAGGATTTGGCTCAGGATTGCCCATTTTTTTAATTCCGGGGTTTCTCTGAATTTGAAAGTTCTCACTTAGTAGGTTTCCATACCAAGGCTCAATCCAATTAAGTCCGCAGCGTCTACCAATTTCGCCATATCCCCCTTTCTTCTTGTTTTGAGATTAGGATCTCATTTTGATTGTGATGTTGTTCTACTTTTTCTTTCATTTCTTCATTTCTACTGGAACCGTTGAATTCATTAAATTAAATAAGGATTCCTATTTCGAAAAAGTTGTTCTCTTCTTTGATTTCTTGGTTATCTTGTTTCATCTTCTATAGGAAACCCGCATTTGGTCCAATCAAAAACGATTCTATCATTTCTGTATCCGCAATTCAATATAGATGGATATATGCCACGTATATATGTCTCTCTTCTGCTCGTTTTTCCCATGCAATTTGGAATACTTGAACGGTCGATTCTTTTTTCTAAATAGAAAAACTATATGATATGGAATAAAATATAGAAGTGTAATAAAAATACTTTCCATTTTGATTTGAAAGCAAAAATCAACATTTTTGAATCTAAAAAGAATAATCTAATTGATATAATTGAGAAAAAGAAATCGAAATTATATATCGCTAGATTAATCGTTATATTCTATAGTAAGTATGAGTATTGAATATTTCCTTTCCATTCTATATTCTATTTTTCGATATTCATTATGACTAGCTACTAGCTAATAATGAATCACTAAGAATGCAAATCTTATAAGTATATATATACTTATACTATATATATATATAGTATTCTTTTTTAAATTAATAGCCAAGATTCCAATAGTTTATTGAATTCCTATGCATGTCTAATTTCTCTTATGTGAGCCTGCTTAGCTCAGAGGTTAGAGCATCGCATTTGTAATGCGATGGTCATCGGTTCGATTCCGATAGCCGGCTTTTCTCTATTTATTTTATTCGAGTTTTTACATGATTGAGAATGTCCCTTTGAAATCCGAAATAAAAGAATATTGAAAAAACTTCTCCCTCTTTTTCCAAAAAGTTGTCGATTTTTTATGTTATTAGGAACTTCCAACTATGTCACTAAAAGAGTTTTTTTTCTCTTTTTTCTCTATCTATATAGAATATATCTATATAGAATATAGATATATATATAGAAGAATAGAAAGGTCTGGATATTTGTCCAATTCATCTCATTATCCAAATACATGTCTTATTTTTTTCTTTATAGTACAAGTACACTCCTTCCGTAAACTTCGCTTCATTTATCATTTAGTTCAGTTTTAGTTTAGCTTTATTCTGTAAAATGAAATTTC